GCTAGTGTAACTTAATTTAAAGTATGGCACTGAAGATGCTAATATGAAAAATAAAAATTTTCCACAAGCATAAAGGTTTAGTCCTGGCCTCAGTGTTAATTGTAACTAAAATTATACATGCAAGTTTCAGCATCCCTGTGAGAATGCCCTAATTATTCTATTAATTAATTAGGGGCAGGTATCAGGCACACACACGTAGCCCAAGACACCTTGCTAAGCCACACCCCCAAGGGATTCCAGCAGTAATAAATATTGATTTTATAAGCACAAGCTTGAATCAGTTAAAGTTAATAGAGTTGGTCAATCTCGTGCCAGCCACCGCGGTTATACGAGTAACTCACATTAATACTTTCCCGGCGTAAAGAGTGATTTAAGGAATATCTATAATAACTGAAGTTAAGACCTTATCAAGCTGTTACACGCACCCATAAATGGAATCATCAACAACGAAAGTGACTTTACTTTACTAGAAATCTTGACGTCACGACAGTTAGACCCCAAACTAGGATTAGATACCCTACTATGTCTAACCACAAACTTAAACAATAATTCACTATATTGTTCGCCAGAGTACTACAAGCGCTAGCTTGAAACCCAAAGGACTTGACGGTGTCCCAAACCCACCTAGAGGAGCCTGTTCTGTAACCGATAATCCCCGTTAAACCTCACCACTTCTAGCCATCCCCGTCTATATACCGCCGTCGTCAGCTTACACTGTGAAGGTAAAAAGTAAGCAAAAAGAACTAACTCCCACACGTCAGGTCGAGGTGTAGCAAATGAAGTGGATAGAAATGGGCTACATTTTCTATAAAGAAAACACGAATGGTAAACTGAAAAATTACCTAAAGGTGGATTTAGCAGTAAGAAAAGATTAGAGAACTTATCTGAAATTGGCTCTGGGACGCGTACATACCGCCCGTCACTCTCCTCAAAAAAATCCACTTATTCCTAATTAAAAGAAAATTATTAAGAGGAGGCAAGTCGTAACATGGTAAGTGTACTGGAAAGTGCACTTGGAATCAAAATGTGGCTAAACTAGCAAAGCACCTCCCTTACACCGAGGAAATACCCGTGCAATTCGGATCATTTTGAACATTAAAGCTAGCCTGTATAACTACCCAAACCCAACCTTATTAACTACCTTATATATTAATTCCTAATTAAAACATTTTATCCTTCTAGTATGGGTGACAGAACAAAAACTCAGCGCAATAGATTATGTACCGCAAGGGAAAGCTGAAAAAGAAATGAAATAAATAATTAAAGTAATAAAAAGCAGAGATCTAACCTCGTACCTTTTGCATCATGATTTAGCTAGAAAAACTAGACAAAGAGATCTTAAGCCTATCCTCCCGAAACTAAACGAGCTACTCCGAAGCAGCACAATTAGAGCCAACCCGTCTCTGTGGCAAAAGAGTGGGAAGACTTCCGAGTAGCGGTGACAAACCTATCGAGTTTAGTGATAGCTGGTTGCCCAAGAAAAGAACTTTAATTCTGCATTAATTCCTTTACCACCAAAGAATTTATCTTACTAAGGTTAAATATAAAAATTAATAGTTATTCAGAAGAGGTACAGCCCTTCTGAACCAAGATACAACTTTTTAAGATGGAAAATGATCACATTTATCAAGGTTTTTACCCCAGTGGACCCAAAAGCAGCCATCTGTAAAGTAAGCGTCACAGCTCCAGTCTCACAAAAACCTATAATTTAGATATTCCTCTCATAATCCCCTTAACTATATTGAGCTATTTTATAAAATATAAAAGAACTTATGCTAAAATGAGTAATAAGAGAATAAACCTCTCCAGACATAAGTGTATGTCAGAAAGAATTAAATCACTGACAATTAAACGAACCCAAATTGAGGCCATTATATTAATATTTACTTAACTAGAAAATCTTATTATAATATTCGTTGATCCTACACAGGAATGTCTTTAAGGAAAGATTTAAAGAAAATAAAGGAACTCGGCAAACACAAACTCCGCCTGTTTACCAAAAACATCGCCTCTTGAGTATTATAAGAGGTCCCGCCTGCCCTGTGACAATGTTTAACGGCCGCGGTATTTTGACCGTGCAAAGGTAGCGTAATCACTTGTCTTTTAAATGAAGACCCGTATGAAAGGCATCACGAGAGTTTAACTGTCTCTATTTTCTAATCAATGAAATTGATCTACTCGTGCAGAAGCGAGTATAATTACATTAGACGAGAAGACCCTATGGAGCTTCAAATACAAATTAATTATGTAAATCAATTATTCCACGGATATAAATAAAAAATATAATATTTTTAATTTAACTGTTTTTGGTTGGGGTGACCAAGGGGAAAAACAAATCCCCCTTATCGACTGAGTACTCAAGTACTTAAAAATTAGAATTACAATTCTAATTAATAAAAAATTTATCGAAAAATGACCCAGGAATACCTGATCAATGAACCAAGTTACCCTAGGGATAACAGCGCAATCCTTTCTCAGAGTCCCTATCGCCGAAAGGGTTTACGACCTCGATGTTGGATCAGGACATCCTAATGATGTAACCGTTATTAAGGGTTCGTTTGTTCAACGATTAATAGTCCTACGTGATCTGAGTTCAGACCGGAGAAATCCAGGTCAGTTTCTATCTATGAATTAATTTTTCCTAGTACGAAAGGACCGGAAAAATGGAGCCAATACCCTAGGCACGCTCCATTTTCATCTATTGAAATAAACTAAAATAGATAAGAAAAAATTATCTACTACCCAAGAAAAGGGTTGTTGAGGTGGCAGAGCCTGGTAAGTGCAAAAGACCTAAACTCTTTAATTCAGAGGTTCAAATCCTCTCCCCAATCATGCTTGAAACTCTCCTACTTTATTTAATTAATCCACTTACCTACATTATTCCTATCTTATTGGCTACAGCTTTTCTCACCCTAGTTGAACGAAAAATCCTCGGCCATATACAACTCCGTAAAGGCCCTAACATCGTAGGCTTATACGGACTCCTTCAACCAATTGCAGATGGCCTAAAATTATTTATTAAAGAACCCATCCATCCATCAACATCCTCCCCCTTCCTATTTCTAATCACTCCCACAACAGCCCTAACATTAGCCCTCCTTATATGAATACCTCTTCCCCTCCCCCACTCTATTATTAATCTTAATTTAGGTTTATTATTTATTTTAGCAATCTCAAGCTTAACCGTCTATACTATTTTAGGTTCCGGATGAGCATCCAATTCAAAATATGCCCTAATAGGAGCTTTACGAGCCGTAGCACAAACAATTTCTTATGAAGTAAGTTTAGGACTAATCCTTTTATCTATGATTATATTTACAGGAGGTTTTACCCTCCACACCTTTAATCTAGCACAAGAAACAATCTGACTAATTATTCCAGGATGACCATTGGCCCTAATATGATATGTCTCAACCCTAGCAGAAACTAACCGAGTACCATTTGACTTAACAGAAGGGGAATCAGAACTAGTTTCAGGATTTAATATTGAATATGCAGGAGGTTCATTTGCCCTATTCTTCCTTGCTGAATATACAAATATTTTATTAATAAATACCCTTTCAGTCATTTTATTTATAGGTTCCTCTTACAATCCACTTCTCCCAGAAATCTCAACACTCAGCTTAATAATAAAAGCAACCCTACTAACTCTACTTTTCCTATGAATCCGAGCATCCTATCCCCGCTTTCGTTATGATCAACTCATACACTTAGTATGAAAAAATTTCCTCCCTTTAACCTTAGCAATTATATTATGACATATTGCCCTCCCCATAGCCACAGCAAACCTACCTCCCCTAACTTAACGGAAGCGTGCCTGAATAAAGGACCACTTTGATAGAGTGGATAATGAAAGTTAAAACCTTTCCTCTTCCTAGAAAAATAGGACTTGAACCTATAATTAAGAGATCAAAACTCCTTGTATTTCCAACTATACTATTTCCTAAGTAAAGTCAGCTAATAAAGCTTTTGGGCCCATACCCCAACCATGTTGGTTAATAATCCCTCCTTTACTAATGAACCCAATTGTATTAACCATTATCATTTCAAGCCTAAGCCTAGGAACTATCTTAACATTTATTGGCTCACATTGATTCCTAATTTGAATAGGCCTCGAAATTAATACTCTAGCTATTATCCCCTTAATAATTCGCCAGCACCACCCCCGGGCAGTAGAAGCTTCCACAAAATATTTTATTACACAAGCAACTGCCTCAGCCTTACTTTTATTCGCTAGCGTCATAAACGCTTGGACTTCAGGCGAATGAAGTCTAATTGAAATAATTAATCCAACTCCTGCCACACTGGCCACAATCGCACTAGCATTAAAAATTGGCTTAGCCCCCCTTCATTTCTGATTACCCGAAGTTCTCCAAGGTTTAGACCTTACTACAGGCCTCATTCTTTCTACATGACAAAAACTCGCCCCATTCGCTATCCTCTTACAACTTTACCCCTCATTAAACTCCAACTTACTCGTATTCCTTGGAATCCTCTCAACTATAGTAGGAGCTTGAGGAGGCTTAAATCAGACCCAATTACGAAAAATCCTAGCCTACTCCTCAATTGCACATCTTGGTTGAATAATTACAATCCTACATTATTCCCATAACCTAACCCAACTAAATTTAATTCTTTACATTATCATAACATTAACAACCTTCCTATTATTTAAAATATTTAATTCAACCAAAATTAATTCTATTTCCTCTTCCTCATCAAAATCTCCCTTACTATCCATTATTGCTCTTATAACTCTTCTTTCTCTCGGAGGCTTACCTCCACTTTCAGGCTTTATACCAAAATGATTAATTTTACAAGAATTAACAAAACAGAACCTAATTATTACAGCCACTATTATAGCCATAATAACCCTCCTCAGTCTATTCTTCTATCTACGCCTCTGCTATGCTACAACACTAACCATAATTCCAAATTCAATCAACATATTATCATCATGACGAATTAAATCATCCTATAACCTAACCTTAACAACAACTGCCTCACTATCCATTCTACTCCTTCCAATCACCCCCTCCATTCTCATACTATTATCTTAAGAAATTTAGGTTAACAATAGACCAAAAGCCTTCAAAGCTTTAAGCAGAAGTGAAAATCTCCTAATTTCTGCTAAAATTTGTAAGACTTTATCTCACATCTTCTGAATGCAACCCAGATGCTTTAATTAAGCTAAAATCTCCTAGATAAATAGGCCTTGATCCTACAAAATCTTAGTTAACAGCTAAGCGTTCAATCCAGCGAACTTTTATCTACTTTCTCCCGCCGTAAAAATAAAAGGCGGGAGAAAGCCCCGGGAGAAACAAACCTCCGGTTTTGGATTTGCAATCCAACGTAATTATCTACTGCAGGACTATGATAAGGAGAGGAATTTGACCTCTGTTTACGGAGCTACAACCCGCCACTTAGTTCTCAGTCACCTTACCTGTGGCAATTAATCGTTGACTATTTTCTACAAACCACAAAGATATTGGCACCCTTTATTTAATCTTCGGTGCATGAGCAGGAATAGTGGGAATAGCTTTAAGCCTTCTAATTCGAGCCGAATTAGGCCAACCTGGGTCACTTCTAGGAGATGATCAGATTTATAATGTTATTGTAACCGCCCATGCATTCGTAATAATCTTCTTCATGGTTATACCCGTAATAATTGGTGGGTTTGGAAACTGATTAGTACCATTAATAATTGGTGCACCAGATATAGCCTTCCCACGAATAAATAACATAAGCTTTTGACTTCTACCTCCTTCTTTTCTTTTACTTCTGGCTTCAGCTGGAGTTGAAGCCGGAGCCGGTACTGGTTGAACAGTTTATCCCCCTTTAGCTGGTAACTTAGCACATGCTGGAGCATCCGTTGACTTAGCCATCTTCTCTCTCCATTTAGCAGGCATCTCATCAATTTTAGCTTCAATTAACTTTATTACAACCATTATTAATATAAAACCACCAGCCATCTCTCAATATCAAACACCATTATTTGTGTGATCAATTCTAGTAACAACTATCCTCCTCCTATTATCCCTTCCAGTACTCGCAGCAGGTATTACAATATTACTTACTGATCGCAATCTAAATACAACATTCTTTGATCCAGCAGGAGGAGGAGATCCAATTCTTTATCAACATCTATTTTGATTTTTTGGCCACCCAGAAGTTTATATTTTAATTCTTCCTGGCTTTGGAATAATTTCTCATGTAGTAGCTTACTATTCTGGTAAAAAAGAACCATTTGGCTATATAGGTATAGTTTGAGCAATAATAGCAATTGGATTACTAGGTTTTATTGTTTGAGCCCACCATATATTTACAGTAGGTATAGACGTTGATACACGAGCCTATTTTACCTCAGCAACAATAATTATTGCCATTCCCACAGGTGTAAAAGTATTTAGCTGGTTAGCAACTCTTCACGGAGGCTCTATTAAATGAGAAACCCCATTACTATGAGCCCTTGGATTTATCTTCTTATTCACAGTAGGAGGACTAACAGGCATCGTCTTAGCCAATTCCTCCTTAGATATTGTTCTCCACGATACTTATTATGTAGTAGCTCATTTTCATTATGTCCTATCAATAGGAGCAGTGTTCGCTATTATAGCAGGTTTTATCCACTGATTTCCTCTTATCTCTGGCTATACCCTCCATTCAACATGAACAAAAATTCAATTTGTAGTAATATTTATTGGAGTAAATTTAACATTCTTCCCACAACACTTCCTAGGTCTTGCTGGCATACCACGACGTTACTCAGATTACCCAGATGCATATACTTTATGAAATATAATCTCCTCTATTGGCTCTTTAATTTCACTTGTAGCAGTAATTATATTTCTATTTATTATCTGAGAAACATTCGCCTCAAAACGAGAAGTACTATCCATTGAATTACCCCATACAAATGTTGAATGACTACACGGTTGTCCTCCACCATATCATACATATGAAGAACCAGCATTCGTTCAAGTTCAACGAACTTTCTAAAACAAGAAAGGAAGGAATTGAACCCCCATATGTTAGTTTCAAGCCAACCACATCACCACTCTGTCACTTTCTTTATTAAGATTCTAGTAAAATATATTACACTGCTTTGTCAAGGCAAAATCGTGAGTTTAAATCCCACGAATCTTAACTTATAATGGCACACCCCTCACAATTAGGATTTCAAGACGCAGCCTCCCCAGTTATAGAAGAACTTATTCATTTTCACGACCACACATTAATAATTGTATTTATAATTAGCACTCTGATTCTTTATATTATTACAGCAATAGTATCAACAAAACTCACAAACAAATATATTCTTGACTCCCAAGAAATTGAAATTGTTTGAACTATTCTCCCCGCCATTATCCTTATCATAATTGCCCTACCATCCCTACGAATTTTATATCTTATAGACGAAATTAATGACCCCCATCTAACCATCAAAGCTATAGGTCATCAATGATACTGAAGTTATGAATACACAGATTATGAGAATTTAGGATTTGATTCTTACATAGTTCACACTCAAGACTTAACCCCAGGCCAATTTCGTTTATTAGAAACAGATCACCGAATAGTTGTACCCATAGAATCACCTATTCGTGTGTTAGTATCTGCAGAAGACGTCTTACATTCATGAGCTATCCCAGCCTTAGGAATTAAAATAGACGCCGTACCAGGACGTCTAAATCAAACTGCCTTTATTATTTCCCGACCAGGCGTCTATTATGGTCAATGTTCAGAAATTTGTGGTGCTAACCACAGTTTTATACCCATTATGGTAGAAGCAATTCCCCTAGAGCATTTCGAAGCCTGATCTTCATTAATATTAGAAGAAGCCTCACTAAGAAGCTAATTGGATATAGCATTAGCCTTTTAAGCTAAAAATTGGTGACTCCCTATCACCCTTAGTGATATGCCTCAATTAAACCCCCACCCTTGATTTATTATATTCCTATTTTCATGAATAATTTTTCTTACTATTTTACCTAAAAAAGTAATAAATTATACATTCAACAATAATCCAACATTAAAAAATATCGAAAAATCTAAACCTAAACCCTGAAATTGACCATGATCATAAACTTCTTTGACCAATTCCTAAGTCCTTCCCTCCTTGGAATCCCGTTAATTGCTTTAGCAATTATATTACCATGATTAACTTTCCCAACCCCTACCAATCGCTGATTAAATAATCGATTAATAACCCTCCAAAGCTGATTTATTAATCGATTTATTTATCAACTTATACAACCCATTAATTTTACTGGTCATAAATGAGCTATATTATTTACAGCACTCATATTATTTTTAATTACCACTAACCTTTTAGGACTTCTCCCCTACACCTTCACGCCCACAACCCAACTCTCCCTTAATATAGCATTTGCTTTACCCTTATGATCCATAACCGTATTAATTGGCATACTTAATCAACCAACAATTGCACTAGGCCATTTCCTACCAGAAGGCACCCCCACCCCTCTAGTACCCGTCCTAATTATTATCGAAACTATTAGTCTATTTATTCGACCATTAGCATTAGGGGTTCGACTAACCGCTAACTTAACAGCTGGCCACCTATTAATACAATTAATCGCAACCGCAGCTTTTGTCCTTACCACTACTTTACCAACCGTAACATTATTAGCATCAATTACCCTATTCCTATTAACAATTCTAGAAGTAGCCGTAGCAATAATTCAAGCATATGTATTTGTACTTCTACTAAGTTTATATCTACAAGAAAACGTCTAATGGCTCATCAAGCACACGCATATCATATAGTTGACCCCAGCCCATGACCACTAACCGGAGCTACAGCCGCCCTTCTAATAACATCCGGGTTGGCCATCTGATTTCACTTCCACTCATTATTACTCCTCTACTTAGGATTAACCCTTCTACTATTAACCATAATTCAATGATGACGTGATATTATCCGAGAAGGAACATTTCAAGGTCATCATACACCTCCCGTCCAAAAAGGTCTCCGTTATGGAATAATCTTATTTATTACATCAGAAGTATTCTTCTTTTTAGGCTTTTTCTGAGCCTTTTACCACTCAAGTCTTGCCCCAACCCCAGAATTAGGAGGATGTTGACCACCAATAGGAATTAATCCATTAGATCCATTTGAAGTACCACTTCTAAATACTGCAGTACTTTTAGCTTCTGGCGTAACAGTAACCTGAACCCATCATAGTTTAATAGAAGGAAACCGAAAAGAAGCTATCCAAGCCCTCACCCTTACTATTATTTTAGGATTTTACTTTACAGCTCTCCAAATTATAGAATATTACGAAGCACCATTTACAATTGCCGATGGAATTTATGGAACAACATTTTTCGTTGCTACAGGATTTCACGGTCTCCATGTTATTATTGGTTCAACATTTTTAGCAATCTGTTTACTACGACAAATTCAATATCACTTTACATCAGAACATCACTTTGGTTTCGAGGCTGCTGCATGATATTGACACTTTGTGGATGTAGTATGATTATTCCTTTATGTATCCATCTATTGATGAGGCTCATAATTACTTTTCTAGTATAAACTAGTACAAATGATTTCCAATCATTTAATCTTGGTTATAATCCAAGGAAAAGTAATGAACCTCATCACGTCTTCTATCGCAGCTACGGCCCTGATTTCCCTAATCCTTGTATTAATTGCATTTTGACTCCCATCACTAAATCCAGATAATGAAAAACTATCCCCATATGAATGCGGCTTTGATCCCCTAGGAAATGCACGCCTTCCATTCTCCTTACGCTTCTTCCTTGTAGCTATTTTATTTTTATTATTCGACTTAGAAATCGCCCTCCTCCTTCCTTTACCATGAGGCAATCAATTATTATCACCACTTTCCACATTACTCTGAGCAACAATTATTTTAACTTTATTAACTTTAGGCCTTATCTATGAATGACTTCAAGGAGGATTAGAATGAGCAGAATGGATATTTAATCTAAATAAAGACTACTAATTTCGACTTAGTAAATTATGGTAAAAATCCATAAATATCCTATGTCTCTCATACATTTTAGTCTAAATTCAGCATTCATTTTAAGTCTTATGGGCCTCGCACTAAATCGTTATCACCTTTTATCCGCACTCCTATGTTTAGAAAGTATACTACTAACTCTATTTATTACCATTACCATCTGAACTCTAATACTAAACTCCACTTCATGTTCAATTATCCCCATAATTCTTCTCACATTCTCAGCCTGTGAAGCTAGTACAGGCCTAGCCATTCTAGTAGCAACCTCACGCTCTCACGGTTCTGATAACTTACAAAACCTGAACCTTCTCCAATGCTAAAAATTCTAATTCCAACAATCATACTCTTCCCAACCACATGACTTACTAACAAAAAATGAATATGACCTGTAATTACCACCCACAGTCTTCTAATTGCACTACTAAGCCTACTCTTATTCAAGTGAAATATAGATATCGCCTGAGATTTTTCTAATCAACTTATAGCCATCGATCCTTTATCAATCCCCTTACTAATTCTTACATGTTGACTTCTTCCATTAATAATTTTAGCTAGCCAAAACCATATTTCCCTAGAACCAATTATCCGACAACGAACATATATTACGCTTCTAATTTCCCTCCAAGCCTTCCTCATTATAGCATTCTCTGCAACCGAAATAATTATATTTTATATTATATTTGAAGCCACACTTATCCCAACTCTTATTATTATTACACGATGAGGTAATCAAACAGAACGTTTAAATGCAGGCACTTACTTTCTATTTTATACCTTAATTGGCTCACTCCCCCTTCTTATTGCCCTCCTACTTATACAAAATAATTTAGGTACTTTATCTATAATTATTATACAATATTCACAGCTCCCAAATCTACTTTCATGAGCAGACAAACTATGATGAATAGCCTGTCTCATCGCCTTCCTTGTCAAAATACCTTTATATGGAATCCATCTTTGACTCCCCAAAGCCCATGTTGAAGCCCCAATTGCTGGCTCAATAATCCTAGCAGCAGTATTACTCAAATTAGGGGGTTACGGAATAATACGAATTATTGTAATGCTAAACCCATTAACTAAAGAAATAGCCTATCCATTCTTAATTTTAGCTATTTGAGGAATTATTATAACCAGCTCTATCTGCTTACGACAAACAGACCTTAAATCTCTAATCGCTTACTCGTCAGTAAGTCATATAGGCCTAGTTGCTGGAGCAATTCTTATCCAGACACCATGAAGTTTTGCAGGAGCAATTACACTTATAATCGCTCATGGTTTAATTTCATCAGCCTTATTTTGTTTAGCTAATACCAACTATGAGCGAATTCACAGTCGAACCATACTCCTAGCCCGAGGTATACAAATTATCCTTCCATTAATGGCAACCTGATGATTATTTACTAGTCTAGCTAATCTTGCCCTACCCCCATCTCCCAACCTTATAGGAGAACTTCTCATCATCACATCATTATTTAATTGATCTAACTGAACCATAATCTTATCAGGTCTTGGAGTATTAATTACAGCCTCTTACTCACTCTACATATTCTTAATAACCCAACGAGGTCCAACCCCCCACCATATTTTATCATTAAACCCAAATTACACACGAGAACATCTCCTCATAAGTCTTCACCTTATACCCGTTTTATTATTAATATTTAAACCAGAACTTATTTGAGGATGAACACTTTGTACTTATAGTTTAACCAAAACATTAGATTGTGGTTCTAAAAATAAAAGTTAAAACCTTTTTAATTACCGAGAGAGGTCAAGGACACGAAGAACTGCTAACTCTTCCTATCATGGCTCAAATCCATGACTCACTCAGCTTCTGAAAGATAATAGTAATCTATTGGTCTTAGGAACCAAAAACTCTTGGTGCAACTCCAAGCAAAAGCTATGAATACCATCTTCAATTCATCATTTCTCCTAATCTTCATTATCCTTATCTTTCCACTAATAACCTCACTAAATCCTAAAAAATTTAATCCAAATTGATTATCATTTTACACAAAAACAGCCGTAAAAATTTCCTTCTTTATTAGTCTTATCCCTTTATTTATTTTTCTAGATCAAGGCCTAGAATCAATTATAACTAATTATAATTGAATAAATATTGGACCATTTGATGTTAATATAAGCTTCAAATTTGATATATACTCAATTATATTTACCCCCGTAGCCCTTTATGTCACCTGATCTATCCTCGAATTTGCCTTATGATACATACACTCTGATCCTAATATTAATCGCTTCTTCAAATATTTACTACTATTTTTAATCTCAATAATTATTCTAGTTACAGCTAATAATATATTTCAACTATTTATTGGATGAGAAGGGGTTGGAATCATATCATTCCTCCTAATTGGCTGATGATATAGCCGAACAGATGCTAATACCGCTGCTCTTCAAGCTGTAATTTATAATCGAGTAGGAGATATTGGATTAATCCTTAACATAACCTGAATGGCTATAAATTTAAATTCATGAGAAATTCAACAACTATTTATTTTATCCAAAAATATAGACCTAACATTACCTTTATTTGGTCTTATTCTAGCTGCAGCTGGAAAATCCGCACAATTTGGTCTTCACCCCTGACTTCCCTCTGCTATAGAAGGTCCCACACCAGTTTCTGCCCTACTCCACTCCAGCACAATAGTTGTTGCCGGTATCTTTCTTCTAATCCGCCTTCACCCTTTAATCCAAGATAATCAATTAATTTTAACAATATGCCTATGTTTAGGAGCACTAACTACTCTTTTCACCGCAACATGTGCACTTACCCAAAATGATATTAAAAAAATTATTGCCTTCTCAACATCAAGCCAACTTGGATTAATAATAGTAACAATTGGCCTTAATCAACCCCAACTTGCTTTCCTCCACATTTGTACTCATGCCTTCTTCAAAGCCATACTCTTTCTCTGCTCAGGTTCTATTATTCACAGCCTTAATGATGAACAAGACATTCGCAAAATAGGAGGACTTCACAAACTTCTACCATTCACCTCATCTTCCTTAATCATCGGAAGTTTAGCCCTTACAGGTATACCTTTCTTATCAGGTTTCTTCTCAAAAGACACTATCATTGAATCCTTAAACACTTCACACCTAAACGCCTGAGCCCTAATCCTTACCCTTATCGCAACATCATTCACAGCTATTTATAGCCTACGCCTTATATTCTTCACATTAATAAATTTTCCACGATTTAATTCACTACCCCTAATCAATGAAAATAACCCAATAATAATTAATCCAATCAAACGCCTAGCTTATGGAAGTATCCTAGCTGGCCTTATTATTACATCAAATTTAACTCCAACAAAAACCCAAATCATAACAATATCTCCTTTACTAAAACTCTCCACCCTATTACTTACAATTATTGGTCTCTTACTAGCCCTAGAATTAGCTAATTTAACTAACACTCAATTCAAAATAAATCCTACCCCTTATACTCACCATTTCTCCAACATACTCGGCTACTTTCCACAAGTTATCCATCGCCTTATACCAAAAATTAACTTAAACTGAGCCCAACACATCTCCACCCATCTAATTGATCAAACATGAAATGAAAAAATTGGACCAAAAAGCACTTTTATTCAACAAATTCCACTGATTAAACTATCTACCCAACCACAACAAGGTTATATTAAAGTTTATCTTATATTACTTTTCCTTACATTAACCTTAGCTCTACTAACTTCATTAACCTAATCACACGCAAAGTTCCCCAAGATAATCCTCGAGTTAACTCTAACACCACAAATAAAGTTAATAATAACACTCACCCACTTAAAACTAATAATCACCCACCATCAGCATATAATAAAGCTACCCCTACAAAATCCCCACGAACTATCTCCATATCATTCATCTCCTCTACCCCTGCCCAATTTAACTCAAATCATTCAACTAAAAAATATTTACCAACAAAAACTAAAATTACTAAATAAAGTATAATATACAGTAATACAGATCAATTACCCCATGATTCAGGATAAGGCTCAGCAGCAAGCGCTGCTGTATAAGCAAATACTACCAATATTCCCCCCAGATAAATTAAAAATAAAACCAGTGATAAAAAAGATCCTCCATGCCCCACTAATAATCCACACCCCACCCCAGCAGCCATAACCAACCCTAACGCAGCATAATAAGGAGAAGGATTAGAAGCTACCCCTATTAAACCTAAAACTAAACAAATTATTATTAAAAACATAAAATATACCATTATTCCTACCTGGACTCTAACCAAGACCAATAACTTGAAAAACTATCGTTGTTCATTCAACTATAAGAATTTATGGCCACAAATATCCGAAAAACCCACCCACTACTAAAAATTGTTAACCAAACCTTAATTGACCTCCCAACTCCGTCTAATATTTCAGTTTGATGAAACTTCGGCTCACTACTAGGATTATGCCTAATTATCCAAATCCTTACAGGACTTTTCCTAGCAATACATTATATCGCAGACGTCTCCATAGCCTTTTCCTCAGTAATCCATATCTGCCGCGATGTTAATTATGGCTGACTTATCCATAATATTCATGCTAATGGAGCCTCATTATTTTTTATCTGCGTATATTTACATATTGCCCGAGGACTTTACTACGGCTCCTACCTTTATAAAGAAACATGAAATATTGGAGTAATTCTATTATTCCTTTTAATAGCCACAGCCTTCGTAGGCTATGTTTTACCATGAGGACAAATATCCTTCTGAGGCGCCACAGTTATTACCAATCTTTTATCCGCCTTTCCTTATGTTGGAAATATATTAGTCCAATGAATTTGAGGTGGTTTTTCAGTAGATAATGCTACCCTAACACGATTCTTCGCATTCCATTTCCTCCTACCTTTTCTAATTACAGCGCTAATAATAATCCATATCCTCTTCCTACATGAAACAGGCTCAAACAATCCTATAGGACTTAATTCTGATATAGATAAAATTTCTTTCCACCCCTACTTTTCCTATAAAGATACACTCGGCTTTTTCACCATAATTATAATCCTAGGAGTCCTAACCTTACTCCTTCCTAATCTATTAGGAGATGCTGAAAACTTTATCCCTGCTAACCCTCTTGTCACCCCTCCCCATATTAAACCTGAATGATATTTCCTATTCGCCTATGCCATTCTCCGATCAATCCCTAATAAATTAGGAGGAGTACTAGCCCTTCTATTCTCCATCCTTATCCTTATATTGATTCCACTACTACATACCTCTAAACAACGAAGTAGCACCTTTCGCCCACTTACACAAATTTTCTTTTGAATCCTTGTAACCAATATACTAATCTTAACCTGAATTGGAGGACAACCAGTTGAACAACCATTTATTCTTATCGGACAAATTGCATCTATTACCTATTTTTCCTTATTTCTTATTGTAATCCCACTCACAGGCTGGTGAGAAAATAAAATCCTCAGCCTAAATTGTTTTGGTAGCTTAACTTAATAAAGCATCGACCTTGTAAGTCGAAGACCGGAGGTTCATGCCCTCCCCAAAACAAATCAGGGGAAGGAGGGTTAAACTCCTGCCCTTGGCTCCCAAAGCCAAGATTCTGCCCAAACTGCCCCCTGATATGTCATTAAATCACGAAAATAAATGAAAATTTTACAAAAAGTAAGTCAGAGTGACATATTAATGACATAGCTCACATTCCTTAATATAATACATTACTTAACTCGACTAATCAACATTAATAGACTATTCCCTACTACTATTATTATCTATGCTTAATCCCCATTAATCTATATTCCACTATATCATAACATACTATGCTTAATCCTCATTAATATACTAACCACTATTTCATTACATTTTATTCTTTAGCCCCTATAAAGTTAAAATCAATATTTCCATATCATGAAATTATTTATTTAACCCTCAGTTACTTAAAGTATAAATCATGCGGGTTGGTAAGAACATCACATCCCGCTATTGTAAGAAAAAAATTGCTCTATTTGTGGCACTGTACTCGATTAATCCCTATCAATTGATCAAAATTGGCATCTGATTAATGCTTGAAATCCTTTAATCCTTAATCGCGTCAAGAATGCCAGATCCCCTAGCTCCCTTTAATGGCAATTTCGTCCTTGATCGTCTCAAGATTTATCGTCCGCCCTGTTTTTTTTTTTGGGGATGAAGCAGTTACTAAGCCCGGGAGGGCTGATCTAGGACACTGAAATAAACTTGAATCCACCTCGACATCTACTTAAAATACTCATTACTTTCATTCATGAATTGTAATTGTCAAGTTGACCATAACTGAGAGGGATAGAGAAATTGACGCCATAGGCGACAAGTTTCGATTTTTTTGATTAATGAAGCTATGGTTTAAAAAATACATTCTCTTAATCCCCATCAAAAAGCGATTCGTAAAAAATATTAATGTGAAGCGCATTGAATAATCCTAATACATTCTTCACTTTACTTGGCATAAATTTATTATTATTAAGATACCCCCTAGGTTGTAAAAATTTGAAGCCGCTTAAAAAAAAATAAACATTTTTTGGTAAAAACCCCCCTCCCCCTAAATATACACGGACTCCTCGAAAAACCCCTAAAACGAGGGCCGGACATATATCTTTGAATTAGCATGCGAAATATATTCTATATATATAGTGTTACACTATGAT